AAGCAGAAAAAGAAATAATAATAACCTGGTCCCGGGCATCTACCATTATACCCACAATGGTTGGCCATACTATTGCTATCCATAATGGAAAGGAACATTTACCTATTTATATAACAGATCGTATGGTAGGCCACAAATTGGGAGAATTTGCACCTACTTTAAATTTCCGAGGACATGCAAAAAGCGATAATAGATCTCGTCGTTAAAAAACGTTAATAATTTAATAATATGTATAATAATATATATAGATATTTATCATTGATTAGTAGATTGATTAGTAGGAGGCGAACTTTATGTTAAATAAGAGAACAACAGAAGTATACGCTTTAGGTCAACATATATCTATGTCTGCTCACAAAGCGCGAAGAGTAATTGATCAAATTCGCGGACGTTCCTACGAAGAAACACTTATGATATTAGAACTCATGCCTTATCGAGGATGTTATCCCATTTTTAAATTAGTTTATTCTGCAGCAGCAAATGCTAGTTTCAATATGGGTTCGAATAAAGCAAATTTAGTCATTAGTAAAGCCGAAATCAATGAAGGTACTACCGTGAAGAGATTAAAACCTCGAGCTCGAGGGCGTAGTTATCCGATACAAAAACCTACCTGCCATATAACTATTGTAATGAAAGATATATCCTTAGATGAATATATAGATACCGACTCTATTACATGGTCACAAAAACCTAAATGGAAAAAAAAGCATACAACTATGTCGTATTATGATATGTATAGTAATGGGGGAACATGGGACAAAAAATAAATCCAATTGGTTTCAGACTTGGTACAACCCAAGGTCATCATTCCCTTTGGTTCGCACAACCAAAAAATTATTCTGAAGGTCTGCAAGAAGATCAAAAAATAAGAAATTATATCAAGAATTATGTACAAAAAAATATGAAAACATCTTCTGGCGTCGAGGGAATTGCACTTATAGAGATTCAAAAAAGAATCGACCTGATCCAAATCAGAATCTATATGGGATTTCCAAAAATATTAATTGAAAGTCGACCCCGAGGAATCGAAGAATTACAGATGAATTTACAAAAAGAATTTAATTCTGTAAATCGAAAACTTAACATTGCTATCACACGAATTGAAAAGCCTTATGGAAACCCTAATATTCTTGCAGAATTTATAGCCGGCCAATTAAAAAATAGAGTTTCTTTTCGCAAAGCAATGAAAAAGGCTATAGAATTAACTGAACAAGCAGATACAAAAGGAATTCAAGTGCAAATTGCAGGACGTATCGACGGAAAAGAAATTGCGCGTGTTGAATGGATCAGAGAGGGTAGGGTTCCACTACAAACCATTCGAGCTAAAATTGATTATTGTTCCTATACAGTTCGAACGATCTATGGGGTATTAGGCATCAAAATTTGGATATTTATAGACGGGGAATAATAAACCTTTATTTCCCTTTCCATTCTATCCAGCGATGGAACAAAAAATGATAAATTCGTTTCTTCTTTTTCTTTTCTGTTCAATAAAAAAAAATGAACAATTATAATTCTATAGGGTTGAATAAAAATTCAATTAATCTTTTGATAAAATTGCTATGCTTAGTGTGTGACTCGTTGGTTTTTTGAGGGTTAGTATAAAAAACCAGCCCCATAGTATAAACAAATAACTATAGAAGTAATAACCAACTCATCACTTCGTATTATCTGGATCCAAAAAACCAGTCAAGATATGATATATTGTTCATATTGTTGTAGCAACTGAAATCTTTTTTTTATTAAAAAATCTGCTTCTAAGTTGTCAATCGAAATAAAAAAAAGGGTATGGATAAATGGAAGGATGAGAGAAAGAAAGAAAAAGAATATTGATGATATATAATTCCAATATGTAAGGTCTATGAGTCATCTCAGAAAAAAAGCTGTGTAATAAAGCATCAATACGGATTCATCATTAAATGGATCTGCTCATCGAACAAAAAATAAAGAGCTTCGAGCCAATAAAGACTAAGAATATTGACTCAAGAACTAATAGCTCCATTGTAGAATTCAGACCTAACCATTAAGTAAGAAGCGATGGGAACGATGGAACCTGTGAATTCAAAAGATTCTAGTGAAAATGAATTCGAATGATTCATTGATCGGGATGGCGGAATCGACCAGAGACCAATTCATCTATTCGGAAAAGTTATGAACTAATGATAGAACTGAAATAGAAATTGAAAGAGTAAATATTCGCCCGCGAAAACTTTATTTTCTTGGATTGCTAAATTTGGGTCAATCCAATACGATAAAGAGTAAAACAAAAGAAAGATTCGTTTTAATATTCTAAAATATATAAATATAAGAAAAAAATAGTTATTTAATATATTTAGTTATCTATACAAACAAGATCAAGATATACAAATTAATAATATATTTGATCTAGATTAAATGAAATCCATGATTCAGTATATGTATTATCTTAATTCAAAAATACATGTATATCTTAATTCAAATATATATTATATCTGAATTGAATTCAAAATCTTTAATTTGAATTAATTTTATTTTATTCGCGAGGAGCTGGATGAGAAGAAACTCTCACGTCCGGTTCTGTAGTAGAGATGGAATTCAAAACAACCCATCAACTATAACCCCAAAAGAACCAGATTCCGTAAACAACATAGAGGAAGAATGAAGGGAATATCTTATCGAGGTAATGATATTTGTTTTGGTAAATATGCTCTTCAGGCACTTGAACCCGCTTGGATCACATCTAGACAAATAGAAGCAGGTCGACGAGCAATGACACGAAATGCACGTCGCGGTGGAAAAATATGGGTCCGTTTATTTCCAGATAAACCAGTTACAGTAAGACCCGCAGAAACACGTATGGGTTCAGGTAAAGGCTCTCCCGAATATTGGGTAGCTGTTGTTAAACCAGGTCGAATCCTTTATGAAATAGGTGGAGTAACAGAAAATATAGCCAGAAGGGCTATTTCAATAGCAGCGTCCAAAATGCCTATACGAGCTCAATTCATCATTTCGGGATAAAAAAGAAATAGGCCTTGGGTAAAAAAAAAAATAGTGGGTGCAGGTTTCTTTTTTTTTGGACAAACAATATTTCTTTTTTTCTTCGACCTTTGTATTGTAAAAAACAGATAAAAAAAAATGATATGATTCAACCTCAGACCTATTTGAATGTAGCAGATAACAGCGGGGCTCGAGAATTGATGTGTATTCGAATCATAGGAGCTAGCAATCGTCGATATGCTCATATTGGTGACGTTATTGTTGCTGTGATCAAAGACGCAGTTCCAAACATGCCTTTAGAAAGATCAGAAGTGGTCAGAGCTGTAATTGTCCGTACTTGTAAAGAACTTAAACGTGACAACGGTATGATAATACGATATGATGACAATGCTGCAGTTGTGATTGATCAAGAAGGAAATCCAAAAGGAACTCGCGTTTTTGGTGCGATTGCCCGAGAATTGAGACAGTTCAATTTTACTAAAATAGTTTCATTAGCTCCCGAGGTATTATAAAATGAGACCACGATATGGTTATAGTTATAGTAGGGTATTTAAAAGAAATAGATTAAAATTAATTTAGTATATTTTGTCTCACGTATATACCTTTCAAAATTAATATTCATAAACAAATACGTAAAAAAAAAAGAAAAACATGTTGATTATATCCAAATTTGGAGGCACCAATAATTTTAATTAATCATGGGTAGTGATACTATTGCTGACATAATAACCTCTATACGAAATGCCGATATGTATAGAAAAAGCGTGGTTCGAGTAGCATCTACTAATATCAGCCAAAGTATTGTTAAAATACTTTTACGAGAGGGTTTTATCGAAAACGTGAGAAAACATCGAGAAAACAACAAATATTTTTTGGTTTTAACCCTACGACATAGAAGGAATAGGAAAAGTCCTTATAGAAATCTTTTAAATTTAAAACGGATCAGTAGGCCGGGTCTACGAATCTATTCTAACTATCAAAGAATTCCTAGAATTTTAGGTGGGATGGGGGTTGTAATTCTTTCTACCTCTCGGGGTATAATGACAGACCGAGAGGCTCGACTAGAAAGAATAGGCGGAGAAATTTTGTGTTATATATGGTAATCTTTGTAATATCCGAATTGAATACGAAACTTCTTATTTGTGAAAAAGAAAAGAGAAGGGGTGGGTTGTCTAATAGGGTTCGTCCTCCACTAGTTGATACTTCAAGGGGGTTTTACCTGGAATGAAAGAACAAAAATGGATTCATGAAGGTTTAATTACTGAATCGCTTCCCAACGGCATGTTCCGGGTTCGTTTAGATAATGAAGATATGATTCTAGGTTATGTTTCAGGAAAGATCCGACGTAGTTTTATACGGATACTGCCAGGAGATAGAGTCAAAATTGAAGTAAGTCGTTATGATTCAACCAGAGGCCGTATAATTTATCGACTCCGCAACAAAGATTCGAAAGATTAGGTGTTTTTTCAACTTCACTATTTCTTTCGTAGGAATACGATTCGAAATGGAAAATTTCAAGAAACTTATTTTCTTCCAAGAAGTGGATTCAAAATTAAAGTAAGGAGTGGCAAATATGAAAATAAGAGCTTCTGTTCGTAAAATTTGTGAAAAATGTCGACTAATCCGTCGTCGGGGACGAATTATAGTAATTTGTTCCAACCCAAGACATAAACAAAGACAAGGATAATCAGACTCGTTAAAGACCCGATATACAAATAAGAAGGGGGATCTATTTTGACATGAAATGGATATATCCATATATCTCTGACTCAAATTTATGAGATGATAAAATATGGCAAAAGCTATACCGAAAAAGGGTTCACGTGGACGTATTGGTTCACGTAAGAGTACACGTAAAATACCAAAGGGGGTTATTCATATTCAAGCAAGTTTCAATAATACCATTGTGACTGTTACAGATGTACGGGGGCGAGTGGTTTCTTGGTCCTCTGCCGGTACTTGTGGGTTCCGAGGTACAAGAAGAGGGACGCCATTTGCTGCTCAAACCGCAGCGGGAAATGCTA